CTTAATAGCCTATTTCTTATACTATATCTCTATCCCGTGAAATTCGCGAGCCGAAAGATGGATGCATATGCTGTGTTTCATTTTGATAAATGATATCAATTAAATGGTGTATCAATTCTATAAATTGGATATAGCAATAAATAAATCAGAAAAATTCTTTTATTTTAGATAGAAGAAACATTTCTTCTATCTAAAATAAAAGAATGTACCCTTCTATCCAAATCCAATTTGCATCGATAAAATAAATCCAAATTATAGATTCCAGCAGTAGATGAATAATTGCAAATTTTTGTGTGTACGAGATTCGAATAACTTCAAAATAACTGACATTATTTTTTATTTTTCCTGATCAGAAAAATACATGAAAAAGAAAGGAGGTAGAAAAATTTTTTGATTTATGGTTAAAGAAGAAAAACAAGAAAACAGGGGTTCTGTTGAATTTCAAGTATTCAGTTTCACCAATAAGATACGGAGACTTGCTTCCCATTTGGAATTACACAAAAAAGATTTTTCATCGGAAAGAGGTCTACGAAGACTTTTGGGAAAACGTCAACGTTTGCTGGCTTATTTGGCAAAGAAAAATAGAGTACGTTATAAGAAATTAATAAGTCAGTTGGATATTCGGGAGAAGTAATTTAATCGTTCGAATTTTTTTCTTATTTTATTAGTAGTCTTATAGTAGTCTTAGATTTTGCATTTTGATGAGCCTCGTTTTGAGGAATTCATGGAATAATGAATTAAGGAAGAAAAAAGAATATGAACAAGGATACATAACATAAAAAAAAGAATAGATAAGACGATATTCGGCCTCCCCCCACATATTTAATCTCTTCTCCTATACAAAAACCAGCAAGACCTACTCCATTGATAATTCCATCAATGACACTTTTATCAAAAAAATGCGTTAGTTCGGCTAATCTTCTTATACCCAAGATAAAGGCCCTAGTATAGAAAAAATCTATATAACCGCGATTATATGACCAGCTGTATATCTTTTTTTTTACTTGATCCAAAAAGTTCTTTTTGGGATTCCTTTTTACAAGGGAATTTTTTAAATTCAAATTCTGAAAAAAAGAATATGAGGATCCATAGCATATATATGCTATGAATAGACCAAAAATAGCTAAACTTACAGAAGAAATTGCATTAGTGAAAAACTCATATGAATTTATGGAATTTTCTTCGAAAAAGCTTATTGAAGGGGTTAGCCACTTTGATAATATGCTTAACTCCGATATTCCATTATCTCTTACTCCATTATCAAAATGGATTCCTATGGATCCAATGAACAAAGTAAAAAGCAGTAATATAAGAAGAGGAAATAGCATAGTATTTCCAGTTTCACGAGGATAGACAAAAGTGTTTTTAGCCCCAAAAGGAGTACTAAAGAATCCTATCCTATTTCTTGTATTACTAGGAATTTGGGGTATATTTTGTGAAAAAAAAGAAACTCCACTTTTCATTGTTGATAAAACAAAATCCCTATTGACTCCTTTGGGTATACTTTTTCCCCATAAGGATATTGAATACAAAGAACATTCTTTAGTACTACTGTAATTTTGAAAATGAACACGCAAATACCCATCAAAAGTAAGTAAATATATCCGAAACATATAAAATGCAGTTAATCCTGCAGTAAAAGAGGCTATTATTCCAAAAAAAGGTGAATACAACCAAGTATTACTAAGGATTTCATCTTTGGACCAGAAGCAAGCAAGAGGTGGAATACCACAAAGAGAAAGTGTACCACATAAAAAAGTGGTTCTTGTAATAGGAACATATTTTTTTAAACCACCCATAAGAACCATATTCTGACTTTTATCTGGTGAATATCCAACAAGAGGTTCCATTGAATGAATAACGGATCCAGATCCCAAGAACAATAAAGCTTTCGAATAAGCATGAGTGATCAAATGGAATAAAGCAGCTTGATAAGAACCTATACCTAGAGCTAACATCATATAACCCAATTGAGACATTGTAGAATAGGCTAAGCTTCTTTTAATATCTCTCTGAGCAAGAGCTAAAGTCGCTCCTAAGAAAAGTGTTATTGTACCTATTAAAGAAATGAAACTCATTATCAAAGGTAGGGATATGAAAAGAGGAAGAAGTCGAGCTAAAAGAAAAATACCCGCAGCAACCATAGTTGCCGCGTGTATAAGAGCCGAAATGGGAGTGGGTCCTTCCATAGCATCGGGTAACCATACGTGAAGAGGGAATTGTGCAGATTTTGCAACTGCACCAAGAAATAATAAAAAAGCACATAAAGTAGTAAGTAATGAATTAATCCCATTATTAGGAATCCAGTTATTAGCTATTTTGAACAAATCCCGAAACTCTAAACTACCTGTTATCCAAAAAAAACCTAAAATTCCTAATAACAGCCCAAAATCCCCTACACGATTAGTTACAAAAGCTTTTTGACAAGCACTTGCTGCAATTGGTCGTGTAAACCAAAAGCCTATCAATAAATAGGAACACATTCCCACAAGTTCCCAAAAAAAATAAATTTGTATCAAATTGGAACTAGTAACCAATCCCAACATGGAAGTATTAAAAAAACTTATATAAACAAAAAATCTCAAATATCCCTCATCGTGAGACATATAATCGTCACTATAAATAAGAACCAAGATTCCTACAGTAGTAATTAGTATTAACATAATAGAAGTAAGGGGATCGATCAAGTATCCAAATTCTAAGGAAAAATCATTATTGATGGTCCAAGACCATAGATATTGATAGATAGAACTCCCTTTTATTTGTTGAATAGACAGGTGAACTGAGAATACCAGAGCTATACTTAAGAGTAAAATACTAGGAAAAGCCCATATGCGACGAAGATTTTTTGTTGCTGTCGGAATAAGAAAAAGACCAAACCCCATTGACATAATAACTGGAAGTGGGAGAAGAGGGATTACCCAGGCATATTGATATGTATGTTCCATAAGAAAAGAAATAGCAATTTTTAATTGAAATTTATAGTTCTTTTTTCTATAAAATAAAATTGTTTCCGATTCACCAAACCTATTCTTATCTCTTTCTCAAGGAATTAAAAAACAAAAAATAAGAATAAGAAAAAAAAACAGGAATTCTGAATTTTGCAAAATTTGTCTCATTGAAATATTCCAAAATTCAGAATGGGTTTAGTTATTAGATAAAAAAATTTTAAAATTTATTAAAATACAAAAAAAGATTGAATCATTTTACTTTCTATTCCTATTCTTTTTTTTTTCTTTCTATTAAAATGAAATAGCTCTATTGTTTCGTAACTGATTAATTGAATTTCAACTATATTAAAATTATATATTTATAGGAAATTATTGAATATTGCTTACTTCATATAAAATGGAAATCCTAATGACTAGAATTATCTAAGTTTTAGAATGTCTTGTTTAAGAGACTAATTTTTTTTTTATTTTGACTGGAATTCAATTCTTGAATACCTTCTCAACTTAATTAACTATTTGAATTTTACTTTTACCTTCTTTTTATCCTCCCATATGATATGAGGGCTTACCCCCCATACCTTATATTTATATATAGAATATATTTGATATATAAATTTTGATATATAAATTGATTTAAATAGAAAACCTTTGTATATAATATATCTTTGTATATATTGTATATTATTAAAACAAAGTCTAAAATATATATGAAAAATACGCTAAAAAATTCTTGTCTTATCCACGTTAGACAAAATGAAGTAAAAAATAATTTGAAATTTCGCTATCTTTCAGTATCTAAGTATAAATACTAAGAAAAAACAGAAAGAAGGATTGATTTGCGACAATAGATGTCTTTCACATACAACTAGAAAAAACTAATTCCCTTTTTCAATGGCAGTTCCAAAAAAACGTACTTCGATGTCAAAAAAGCGTATTCGTAAAAATATTTGGAAGAAAAAGACTTATTTTTCCATAGTACAATCTTATTCCTTAGCAAAATCAAGATCATTTTCTAGTGGTAACGAGCATCCAAAACCAAAAGGTTTTTCTGGGCAACAAACAAATAAGCAGGTTTTGGAATAATCTGACTATCCCAAAGAAATTCCAATTATTTCTATTTAATATGAATGAATAATTTGGATTAATTAATGAATCTACTTTTATATGTCGAATTCCTGGGTAGAATATTCTTAGAACTAATCCCTCTGTTATTTTGTTATATAGAACAAAAGTTTTTGGTATATTGTGTCCTCAGTATTCTTTTCCTATAAAAGAACTTTTGATAATAGAATCCTCCTAAAAAAATAGATAGGAGGATTCTATTATCAAAAGTAGAGTATTTTTGCAAATGGACTCTCCCAATCTCGACGATTTGCCAGAAAATCACTATTATTCTTTTAAGTTAACTATTATTTCAAGTTAGCCGCTATGGTGAAATTGGTAGACACGCTGCTCTTAGGAAGCAGTGCTCAAGCATCTCGGTTCGAGTCCGAGTGGCGGCATTCTCGAAAAAGAATACAATAGATTAGAAAATGGATTCAATTCGAAATTTCAAATTTTGTAATGGGACCTTCTCCTTATGCTATTTGTAACTTTAGAACATATACTAACTCATATCTCTTTCTCAACCATTTCAATTGTAATTACGATTCATTTGATAACCTTATTAGTTCGTGAACTTAGGGGATTACATGATTCGTCAGAAAAAGGAATGATAGCTACTTTTTTCTCTATAACAGGATTCTTAATTTCTCGTTGGATTTCTTCGGGACACTTTCCATTAAGTAATTTATATGAGTCATTGATCTTCCTTTCATGGGCTCTGTATATTCTTCATACTATTCCTAAGATACAGAACTCTAAAAATGATTTAAGCACAATAACTACGCCAAGTACTATTTTAACGCAAGGTTTTGCCACGTCGGGTCTTTTAACTGAAATGCATCAATCTACAATACTAGTACCTGCTCTCCAATCTCAGTGGTTAATGATGCATGTCAGTATGATGTTACTAAGCTATGCAACTCTTTTGTGCGGATCCTTATTATCCACCGCTTTTCTAATCATTAGATTTCGAAAGAATTTTGATTTCTTTTCTAAAAAGAAAAATGAAAATGTTTTAAGTAAATTTGTATTTAGTGAGATTGAATATTTCTATGCAAAAAGAAGTGCTTTAAAAAACACTTCATTTCCAAATTATTACAAATATCAATTAACTGAGCGTTTGGATTCTTGGAGTTATCGTGTCATTAGTCTCGGGTTTACTCTTTTAACCATAGGTATTCTTTGTGGAGCAGTATGGGCTAATGAGGCGTGGGGATCCTATTGGAATTGGGATCCTAAGGAAACTTGGGCATTTATTACCTGGACCATATTTGCAATTTATTTACATAGTAGAACAAATCCAAATTGGAAGGGTACGAATTCTGCATTTGTAGCTTCGATAGGATTTCTTATAATTTGGATCTGCTATTTTGGTATCAATCTTTTAGGAATAGGTTTACATAGTTATGGTTCATTTACATTACCATCTAAATGATTACATAACATAAAACCCTCATTTTATGAAGTTTTTTTATATTTTTGTTTGATTTGTGAACCCCTTTGAAAAGACGTTCAAAGGGGTTCACAAAAATTGGAAATAGATCTAATTATACTTTTTTACTTTTTTCGGAATTTTTTTGTTTTCCACTATGGAATATAGAGCGAACTAGTTAAAAAAAGAAAATCCTATTTAGGATAATAATTGGATAAAAGGGCCTCTACCCTGTCAACGGATAGCGAGAGAACAAAATCTGGATAAATACCAATTCCTATTACTGGTAAAAAGATACAGATTAAAAGAAAGAGTTCTCGTGGTCCAGAATCCACAAAATTTGCGTTTGGAACATGAAATAACTTATATCCATAGAACATCTGGCGTAACATAGATAATAAATAAATAGGAGTTAATACCATTCCAATTGCCATTAAAAAAGTAATTAGCATTTTTGGCATTAACATAAATTTGGGACTAGTAATTAGTCCAAAAAATACTACTAATTCTGCAACAAAACCGCTCATTCCCGGTAAGGCAAGAGAAGCCATTGAAAAGCTACTAAACATAGTAAAAATTTTTGGCATTGGGATAGATATCCCCCCCAATTCTTCGAGATAAACAAGACGCATTCTATCACAAGCTGTTCCCGCCAAGAAAAAGAGTGTAGCACCGATAAATCCATGGGATAATATTTGTAAAATAGCTCCATTTAGTCCAATGTTGGTTATGGAACCAATTCCTATAATTATGAAACCCATGTGAGATACAGAGGAGTAGGCTATTCTTTTTTTGAAATTTCGTTGACCAAGAGAAGCTGAAGCTGCATAGATTATTTGCACCGCTCCTATTATTACTAACCAAGGAGAAAATAGATAATGAGCATGAGGTAACAATTCCATATTGATACGAATCAATCCGTATGCTCCCATCTTTAATAGTATTCCCGCTAAAAGCATACATGTACTGTAATGTGCTTCCCCATGGGTATCTGGTAACCACGTATGTAGAGGTATAATCGGCAATTTGACAGCATAAGCAATAAGGAAGCCAAAATAAAGTAGTATTTCCAATGTTGCAGGGTATGATTGATTAATCAATCTTTCCATATCTAATCTTGGTTCGTTGGAACCATATAAGCCCATACCCAGAACTCCGATTAAGAAAAAAATGGAACCGCCTGCAGTATACAAAATAAACTTGGTAGCTGAATATAGACGCCTCTTTCCCCCCCACATGGATAAAAGTAAGTAAACAGGAATTAATTCTAACTCCCACATGATAAAAAAAAGTAAAAGGTCTCGTGAAGAAAATAATCCTATTTGACCGCTATACATTGCTAGCATAAGGAAATAGAATAATCGCGAATTCCGGGTAACTGGCCAAGCCGCTAAAGTAGCTAAAGTAGTAATAAATCCTGTCAATAAAATAGATCCTAATGAAAGTCCATCGATTCCCAATCTCCAGTGGAAATCAAAAACATCTATCCATTTAGAATCCTCCCTTAATTGCATTAAGGGATCCTCTAATTGGAAATGATAACAGAATGCATAAGTCATTAGAAGGAATTCTAATAAACAAATAGAAATAGTATACCACCTAATGGTTTTGTTTCCTTTATGAGGTAAAAAGAAAATAAATGAACCTGCAAATATCGGCAAAACAACAAGTATTGTTAACCAAGGAAAATAACTCATGATAAAGTAATAAAGACAAGATACGTTTTGACCAGAAAAGCCCGTGCTCGATTATTTTGAGCACAGGCTTCTTCGGTAAAGAGGAATCAGACGATTCAAGTGGAGTTTTTTGTAACGTATCAATAAGATAGCGCCATGCTGCGGGTTGTTTCAGGCCCTAAATAAACGCGAACACTTAAAAAATCTGTTGGGCAGGCGGATTCGCATCTCTTACAACCCACACAATCTTCGGTTCTCGGCGCAGAAGCTATTTGCTTGGCTTTACATCCATCCCAAGGTATCATTTCTAATACATCTGTTGGACAAGCCCGTACACATTGAGTGCATCCTATACATGTATCATAAATTTTTACAGAATGTGACATTGGATCTATAAATTTTCCTTTTCAACATAAAAATTTTCGATCTGGTAAAAATAAAATTAGTACTCTATAAGTTAGATGTATTGTAGACACCAGACGAAGCAATGGTTTATCCAAACTTTAACAAATAATGTAATATATTTCTTAATCTGTTTGTGAGAAAGCGTGAAAAGAGCCAAGAGACTTGAATTTAAGACTTCAACATTCATAATTATACGAATTCTACATACTAATTCGAATTAGCCAATAAATTGGCTATCATCTTTTCAATATAAATTATTGCAATTTGAATATTGCAATATCAATGAATTGCAAAAATGCAAAATTCAAGCAAAATGAAATAAGTAAAAAGGAATAATAAGTAAAAAAGAATAATCTGAAATAACCTACTTCAAAAATGGGTATTCTCAAATAAAAATAAGAAAAAAAGACTCCAATTTTATTAGTATTAATCTTAATGTTCCATATTATTATTTATTAATCTTAATGTTCCATATTATTATATTATTATATATGCGTCTTTGTTTATTTGTTTAGAGGATTCTATGTCTAATTATTCAAAAAATTCGATTGATTGATACGAGTGGATTTTCTGTTACGATGGATGGCAGAAAGAATGGATAGTCCAATAGCTGCTTCAGCAGCCGCAAGGGCTATAACAAAAATTGCGAAAATGTCTCCTTTTAATTGGCGACTATCAAATAGATCAGAAAATGTTACGAGATTTAGATTAATTGAATTCAGTATAAGTTCAAGACATATTAGAGCTCTAACCATGTTTCGGCTTGTGATCAATCCATAGATACCAATCGAAAATAAATAGACACTCAAAAAAAGTACATGCTCAAACATCATTAACTAACTCCTTATCAATCTCGATTCATTTCAATATGAGAGAATTGAACCGATTCAATTAATTAGAATAGAACAATTACGCAACAAAAGAGAAAAGAAAGTATTTGTTGTGTTAACAGTAGATGTGTTTTACTAAATCAAAATTGTTATTCTTTAGTTATTTTTTTTTAGATTTGAAATTCTAAGAATTATGATTCATTCCAAGTTCTAGGTATTTCTTATTGTCGAGCCATAGTAATTGCACCTATTAAAGAAACTAGAAGAATTAGGGAAATGAGTTCAAAGGGAAGATAAAAATCGGTTGCTAAATGAATCCCAATTTGTTGAACGTTATTTATGAGACCCTGTTCTACTATTTGGTTTGATCTTGTAGTCCAAAGAATTCCATACCATGACGTATCTGGGATAGTAGTCATTAGTGAAAAAGGAATAGTTATACAAACGAGTGAAGTAAACCCATCTCCAATAGTCCAATAATTCTTATCTTTAGACCACTCGGAGCCATTTACAAACATTACAGCAAATATGATCAAGACATTTATGGCTCCCACATAAATAAGAAGTTGTGCGACAGCTACAAAGTAGGAATTTAATAAAAAATAGAATAAGGATATACAAACGAGAACTAATCCCAGCGAAAATGCGGAATAAATTGGGTTGGTAAGTAATACTACTCCTAGACCCCCTAGTAGAAGAAGAAATCCCCCAAATAGCACAAGAATCTCATGTATTGGCCCAGGTAAATCCATTATGGATAAAAATAAATTAATAGTATAAAATTTTTCATGAACTGAATAAAACTAAAAGATTCAAGGAAACAAAAAGCGATTAGGATATTTATATATATAATAGGATATTTATATATATAAATTGTATAGTTAGAAATCACATCACGAAAATCTACTCTCATTTTAAATCATGAATAATTCGTAATAAGCAGTAGTATTCATTTTTTTTATAGCTTTATAGTTAGTAAAAAACTATTAAAAAACTATTGGATTCTTCTAACAAAAAAATCCTAGTACCTAGTAATCGGTAATTGTTCTTGAATTCCAAGATTTTTCTTCGTCTATTTTACTTTGAGGCGAATTCCTAATTGTTTGAATTGTGTAATCTCCCATTATGGAGACTGGTAACCGACCCAAAGCAATTTGATTGTAATTCAATTCATGACGATCATAAGTAGAAAGTTCATATTCTTCCGTCATTGATAAACAGTTTGTCGGACAATATTCAACACAGTTACCACAAAATATACAAACTCCGAAATCAATACTATAATTAAGCAATTGTTTCTTTTTAATATCCTTTTCAAATCTCCAATCCACAAGGGGTAGATCTATCGGGCATACACGAACACATACTTCACAAGCAATACATTTATCAAATTCAAAGTGTATTCGCCCCCGGAAACGCTCTGATGTAATTGATTTTTCATAAGGGTAGTGAATCGTTACAGGTAAACGATTTGTGTGGGATAAGGTAATTATGAAACCTTGACCAATGTATCTTGCGGCGCGTATTGTTTGTTGACCATAACTAATGAACCCAGTTATCATAGGGAACATATTCTAAATATCTATGAAAAAGGTATGTTTCTTTCTCTTGTTTGTGAGAACTTTTGTGTTGAAGATATTCTTACTGTTATTGTATTATCTTATTTATAGTGAAACTAGTTGAGAAGAAGTTGTTAATAAGAGATTGCCGAGAGAAATAGGTAAAAGAAATTTCCATCCAAGATTTAATAACTGATCCATTCTCATCCGGGGTAAAGTCCATCTTATTGTGATAGAAATGAAGAGAAATAAAAAAGCTTTAGTTAATGTAATAAGGATACCCATTATCATTTCCAAAATTCCAACCATTTTATTCATTTGGAAAAATCCAAAAAAGGATATATAGGAAATAGAAAAATTCCACCCGCCTAAGTAGAGAACAGTTACAAATAAGGAGGAAACTAATAAATTTAGGTAAGCAGCAAGATAAAATAAACCATATTTAATACCGGAATATTCGGTTTGATAACCCGCTACTAATTCTTCCTCCGCTTCTGGTAAATCAAAGGGTAATCTTTCACATTCTGCCAACGAAGAAATTAGAAAAACTAGAAAACCTATAGGCTGACGCCAAAGATTCCATCCAAAAAAACCATATTTTGACTGTGCTTCAACTATATCAACCGTACTTGAACTGTTAGATAATCATAGTCGATGATAACATCACAGTTCTCACCGCTATTCCAAAACCGTACATGAAACCTTAGCTTCATACGGCTCCTCTATGATCAAAAAAAAAAGGATTATTTCGTTTCGGTCTTATCCCCTGGGCGTAGATAGAATTAGGTAAGATAAAATGGATTGGAAAGTCCTAAATTAGACCAAAGCAATTCTGTCTGCTAAAATAATAAAAAGCGCTTCCGAATTGATCTCATCCTTTATTTATATAATAAAATGACTGTTTTTCCTTGTTCAGTAATATCGGTAATAACTTAATATTGGAATAAAATACTCGTTATAGAAATTAATAAATGGAAAGAATTGGGTATTAGTTCATGAGGAATTCCGTATGAATCTCGATAAAAGAAATAATAAATAAAGATCCTTTTTTGTATTGCATTACATATCTTTTGTCCTATTCTTCTTTTCCGGGGAAGGGGATACTTAAAAAGAAAAAAGGAATAAAGGGTTAATTCGTTCTTGATAGCCATTTCCTTAACAAGTGAATGGGAATATACTCTGGATCGGAATCCGAAGAAAGTACTACTTGATCATTTCCACTAATTTCAAGTTCTTATTATGATTCCTTTTATGAGGAAAAATTTCTAATGATTTAGATTCTCTCATTACTAATCCTTTATGTACTTTAGTGTTCCTAATCCCTCACTAACTTTTTATGGATTCTTTTATATCCTTATAAATTCTAGTAATAACTAAAAATATTCTAGTAATGGAATTATATATCGCGAATCCTTTATTCTTGCCCGCTTCAAAATATGATGACTAATCAAACAATCTCAATCTTGGGGTAAAGAGTTTACTAAGTTTACTTCAACTTTTTTCTTGTACGTAGGAAATGAGATTTTATTTTTACTACAAATTAATAAGCTGTTTTGTTTCACTCATATAGCTATCTAGTTTAACTTACCAACCTGAATACAGAATAAGAAAAGGAAGATTAAGTATTCAATGGATTTTATAGGAAAAGTTCTTTAACGAATCACACGTAGAGATATTGCTAGCACACAAAAAGTTAATGGTATTTCATAACTAATAGATTGAGCAGCTGCTCGTAGACCACCTGAAAAAGAATATTTATTATTTGAGCTATATCCTGCCATAAGAAGACCAATAGGAGCAATACTTGAAATGGCAATCCATAAAAAAACACCAATACTAAGATCAGCTAAAACAAAATGATATCCAAAGGGGATAACTAAAAAACTTAATAAAACAGATATGACTGCTATAGAGGGTCCAATGCTAAATAAAGGAATTTCTCCTCGGGATGGGAGGATATCCTCTTTAAAAATTAGTTTAGTTCCATCTGCTATAGCTTGAAGCAGTCCCAGGGGACCGGCATATTCAGGACCAATACGTTGTTGTATCGATGCGGATATTTCTCTTTCTAACCACACAATTACTAGTACTTCTATTGTGATTCCCAGTAGGAGGGTCAAAATAGGTAGAATCCATATCAGTCCATAAACTTCTTTTAATAATTCCGATTTCGAAAAAGAATTGATAGTTTCTACTTGTACCCTCTCTATTATCATTTCAACGATCAACTTCCCCCATAATGATATCTATACTACCTAATATCGTCATGATATCAGCCAATTTCATTCTTTTAACTAGCTGAGGAAGAATTTGCAAATTAATAAAACCGGGTGGACGAATTTTCCATCTCCAGGGGAAAAGACTGTCATCTCCTACCAGATAAATTCCTAATTCACCTTTTGGAGCTTCTACTCTTACATAAAGCTCTTGCTTTGATAATTCAAAATTGGGGGAAGGTTTTTTCCCAAGAAATCTATATTCAAAATCATTCCATTCCGAATTCTTTGCTTTCTTAAAGCGTCGGGCTTCTAAATTCTCATAAGGTCCCCCAGGAATTTTCTCTACAGCCTGTTGAATAATTTTTATAGATTCCTTCATTTCACCAATTCGTACTAAATAGCGAGCTAAGGAATCACCTTCTTTTTGCCATTGGACTTTCCAATCGAATTGATTGTAAGACTCATAAGGATCAATTTTACGAAGATCCCATTGTATTCCAGAAGCTCGTAACATTGGTCCCGATAAACCCCAATTTACAGCTTCTTCTCCGCTAATAAAACCAACTCCTTCAACTCGTTCTAAAAAAATGGGATTCTGTGTAATAAGTTGTTGATATTCAACAACTCCTCGTAAAAAATAATCACAGAAATCTAAACATTTATCCATCCATCCATAAGGTAGATCGGCAGCTACTCCTCCGATGCGAAAGTAATTATGCATCATTCGCATGCCTGTAGCAGCTTCAAATAGATCATATATCAATTCTCTCTCTCTAAAAATGTAGAAAAAGGGAGTCTGTGCACCGAGATCCGCCATAAAAGGTCCAAGCCATAACAAGTGAGAGGCTATACGGCTCAATTCTAACATAATTACCCGAATATAGCTGGCTCTTTGAGGTATTTGAATATTCTCCAAGAATTCTGGTGCATTTACCGTTATTGCTTCTGTAAACATAGTAGCTAAATAATCCCATCGTGTTACATAAGGCAAGTATTGTATAATAGTTCTGTTTTCTGCGATTTTTTCCATTCCTCTGTGTAAATAGCCTAATATGGGTTCACAATCAACAACATCTTCGCCATCGAGAGTAACGATTAGTCGAAGAACACCATGCATTGATGGGTGGTGAGGTCCCATATTGACTATCATTAGATCTTTTCTTGTAAGCGGTAGACTCATATTCTTTTTTCTTCCTTAATTCATTATTCCATGAATTCCTCAAAACGAGGCTCATCAAAATGCAAAATCTAAGACTACTATAAGACTACTAATAAAATAAGAAAAAAATTCGAACGATTAAATTACTTCTCCCGAATATCCAACTGACTTATTAATTTCTTATAACGTACTCTATTTTTCTTTGCCAAATAAGCCAGCAAACGTTGACGTTTTCCCAAAAGTCTTCGTAGACCTCTTTCCGATGAAAAATCTTTTTTGTGTAATTCCAAATGGGAAGCAAGTCTCCGTATCTTATTGGTGAAACTGAATACTTGAAATTCAACAGAACCCCTGTTTTCTTGTTTTTCTTCTTTAACCATAAATCAAAAAATTTTTCTACCTCCTTTCTTTTTCATGTATTTTTCTGATCAGGAAAAATAAAAAATAATGTCAGTTATTTTGAAGTTATTCGAATCTCGTACACACAAAAATTTGCAATTATTCATCTACTGCTGGAATCTATAATTTGGATTTATTTTATCGATGCAAATTGGATTTGGATAGAAGGGTACATTCTTTTATTTTAGATAGAAGAAATGTTTCTTCTATCTAAAATAAAAGAATTTTTCTGATTTATTTATTGCTATATCCAATTTATAGAATTGATACACCATTTAATTGATATCATTTATCAAAATGAAACACAGCATATGCATCCATCTTTCGGCTCGCGAATTTCACGGGATAGAGATATAGTATAAGAAATAGGCTATTAAGTAACTCTAAATGAATTGTGGATACATCTGTATCCTTAACATACTGAAACGACTGCCATTATTCGTATCAAACCAATAGCGATTCATAAAAGCTAAATCTTGGAATCAATGGTGGGCCAATAATGAATTTTTTTGCATATGTATTAAGACGCTTGGTCTGATTTCGAAATTGTCCAGAGTTTTTTATGTTGTTTTCATTGCAAAATGATGGATCTCCTTCCGTAACTTTCCAATTACGAGTACGAGAATTGAAAGACATGAAAATTCTCAATTCTCTACGGCGTCTAGGAGATAGATAGAATATTTTCAGGAACAAGAAAATCAGAAGAATCTTTTTCTCTATTCACTACCATTCCGCGTCTTCGACTTCTATTAGTTTCTTTTCTTCTTTAATGCAATAGCTATAGTTTGATATAGAATCCATTTCTCAAAGTAATGGAAACCATTCTCTTATAGGAAATGGTTCGAAAATCGCTATTCCACCTTTTAGGTTTAGTTTAGGTATCGTGAAAAGTGATACCTGTGAAGATCGTGCATTTCAGTCACATTCAGATCTGTTTTTCGAGTTCATGATATAACCAAATTGGATGGATCTTCCACCCGTTTAGCTAAGAAAGAATAGATGCGGAGGTGGATAATAGATCGATATGAAGATCATGAGCTGCCCCATAATGAAACCACGAGTATTCGCGAATATGTCCTTCTTCCCTAACCCAAGATTGGAGAAAGAAGATCTAAGAGGGATCTATGGAGAATGTGGTCAGAAATCCATAATAGAGTCCGACCACAACGACCGAATTAATTATCCTCATCGAGAAACTTAGACTACTAAGTAGAAAAGATTTTCAAATCATGGCATGGGTCTCCTTTTTTTTTTTCTTTAGAGTTT